AGCTTACTAATTGGATGCCCTACTGCGTTACAAAATTTCGCTTTAGCCAATGATCCAATCAGAGGAATAATTGGAACTATTGTATCGAGTTTATTGGGAGCATTATTTAGTAGAAATGAATTTTCTAGCATTTGATTCCGCACCACTGCAGGATTTCGTCGAACACTTGAAAAGTAACTCAAAAAATCGAGGGAATGCTTGGATAATTGGTTTATACGGATACTTGCCGCGTGAGACCATACATCAAAATGACATTGCCATAAATTGACAAGGTAAGATTTCCATTTATTCATTAGAAGAGGTGTGTCTTTGGAAGCCAGAATTGATTTTCCTTGATATCTAACATAATGCATGAAAGGATCCTTGAGAAAGCATGGGATGACCGGAAAATCATTAGCAAAGACTTCGGCAAAATGTTCTATTTTTCTATATAAACAGAGTCGTTCAAAAAGGACTCCAGAAGATGTTAATCGTAAATGAGAAGATTGGTTACGGAGAAAAAGGAAGATGGATTCGTATTCACATATATAAGAATTATATAGGAATAAAAAGAATCTCGGATTACTTTTTGAAAAAATGGAAATAGATTTATTTGTAATAATAAGACTGTTACAATTAGAATACTCATGAAGAAAGAACCGCAATAAATGCAAATAAGAAGCATCTTTCACCCGGTAACGAAGGGTTTGAACCAATATTTCCAGATGGGCAGGGTAGGGTATTAGTATATCCGCCGAATAATTTAAATGTGGGAACTTTTCCTCTAAAAAGGGAAATATTGAATGAATGGATCGTAAATTGTAAAATCTTACGATTTCCGCCCCTTCTAAAGAAGATATTAATCGTAGATAAAATGGAATTTCCACAATGATTGCAAATCCTTCTGATAGAATTTTAAAATGCAAATTCTTGTTGTACCCAAAAAATGGATTTTGTTTAGAATCATTAGCAGAAATTATCAAATAATTCTGTTGATACATTGTAGTAATTAAGCGTTTTACAATCAGTAAACTAGATTTATTATCATAACCTATATTTTCCAACAACATGTATCTATTTAAACCATGACCATGAGCAAGTGCATAACTATATTCCCGAAAGATAAGTGGGTATAGGAAGTCATGTTTCCGAAATCTATCGAGTTCTAAATATCCTTGAAATTCCTCCATTTAAAATTAGATGGGGATAAGGGATTTCTTTTGGGTTATTAAATGACACATAGTACGATACAGTCAAAACAGGATATTATAGTAAGAAATAAATAGATATATACCACGGAACCAGATAAGACTGATCGACGGACTCTTTAGCCTCTCCTTTTCCATCTAATTTAATTGGTTTATGTTCATTCGAGGATAACAAGATGGTTAGAAATCCTTTATTTGTTCAACCCAATCGTTCTTTTGATTTTGGAAAAAAAGGATTTTTATCTTTATCAATAGACTGCTTTTTCTACACATTTACCCCCACACTCTAATGGAGAATAGCTACTAATAATTAGGATTTAAAAATAAATCGATGATCCACTTATGGGAAAAGCATTTCCCACATCAAGGACTAATCTATTTTTAACGTTTAATTAGATCGGGTAATCGTTCAAATTAAGAACAGAAGCTCGTTTCTTTTTTTTTGTTTACCTATAATTGGAGCCATAGGGCTCTATCCATTTATTCACTTAACCCAAAATTTCATTTTATTTTTTTTCGTCAAGAATTTAAACAAAGTTTTGAACCGATCCGCTAAGAATAAAATATTCTCAGAATTCCACATTGATACGACATGCTGCTTTTTCCATTCATTCCTTTGAGGATCAGTCGCGGTCTTACAAGCTCTAGAGATAGTATCGACGAAGACGTTGCTTCATACAAATGTGTAAAAATTGCCAGTCGCACTTAAAAGCCGAGTACTCTACCATTGAGTTAGCAACCCCCCCCCCCCCCAAAAAAAAAAATGTGTAGATCCAATCGGAATAAAAAATTAGATTTAATTGCACACCGAAATCCAAATAGTAAAATAGCAAAAATATTGCTAATCGATTCTGAACATAAAAAAAATAATGAACATATTAGATGCAAATACACTGACTTCTAAAATAAGAATCTAGATTAAGATAAGGATATAGATTAAGTCAAAATTGATGTACTACCACGGATTTAGTTCGTATCTTATCTTATCCATTATTATCTTATCCGTTTTTTTTTTTCAATAAAATAAATAAATAATAAATAAATAAAGGCTTCTCGTATCCCAGCAAATCCGACGAATCCATCGTTTAAATAAAGTAAAATAAAAAAACCAAGTCCATAGATGGAACAGAGGGAAATAGATACATTTATTCATGATCGGATTATATTTGTTTGATACACTGTTGTCAATATGAATGTAAATCTTAAGAAAAGAACACAATGTGGAGAACCATAAATTAAAATAAAAAAAAAATTAAATATTGAATTAATATAATAAAATATAAATTATACAAATAAAGAAAAAACTAATGACTTGTATTGAATTGGCACTAACTATATATGGATAATAAACATGGATACAAAAGGATGTAAGCGTAAGAATCAATATTCGTAGCAAAGTATCGCAATGCTTGGGTTTACTTAATCCATATAAGTAAAAAAAAAAAAAAATAAATCTTAAATCCCATTTGTTTTTTTTTTATTTATTTGTTCATAACATATTTTATTTATTTGTTCATAACATAAAAAAAGTGAAAGTTTCAACTAAAAACCAACTAGTATTGAATTAGCAATAATGTAAATATTTTGGATTTAGAAATCCAACTACTTCGGTTATTCATTTGATCTTTTTTCATCTGTCTTAAATTAAATGAATTTCTATCACTAAAATAAAAATAAATTTTTGTCGTTATAGAAGACGACATTTTTTGGTAGTAATAATAAATAGGTATGAATAGAACAAAAGAGGGGGGGCGGTAGTATATAAAAGGTTATACAAAGTTATATAAGCCCCCTCTTTTGTTCTATTCATTAATTGAATTTAATCTGTTGATTAAGGCAAAGTTCCATAAAAACTCCCGCCTTCTTCGAAATATCATGAACAGTTCCCGTAGGTTGAGCGCCCCTTTCAAGGAAATATAGAATAGCAGGAACATTTAAATAGGTTTGATTCTTTAGCGGATCATAAAAGCCCACTTTCCGAAGAGCTCTTCCGTCTCTTCGGCATCGAGCATCAATTGCAACGATTCGATAAACCACCCATTGGGATAGATGTAGATGAATAATACCCCCCCCCCCCTAGAAACGTATAAGAGGTTTTCTCCTCATACGGCTCAAGAAAATTCGAAATTATGTCTATGGATCGAATTTGAAATTTTTAATTAGTAATGTCAAATGGATCCATAAAATAATCAAATCAATTAAATATGAGTTAAGTACTTTTTATTATTCCTTATTCTTATCCGAAAAAGAAAATAAAATCATTTGTATTCGCATCCTCATAACTCAAGTTGGATAACTCGCTAATAACCCAAGGAAACCCTTTACTTTAGGTATTTCGTTTATTGAGCGATCTCTAACCACGCACCTTTTTTTGTCTTTAGAATCTATTTTGATTCTTAATTAGAATCTATTTATTGAGACAACTGAAAGTGGTATTTCCTTGTTCCAGGATTCTTTATCGTTTCTTTGAATCATTGGGTTTAGACATTACTTCGGTGATTTTTAATCGTTTCAAAAAACGTCAGCAACATACCCTTTTTGTGATTTCTTTTTATCAAAAAATCATACAAATGGTCGATTTGATTCCTGCGCGATACACTTTTAATCGAAAGAGTTTTACCAATTCCAAGAGGTTTTACTTATAAATTTGAAAATTGGATCCTTTCGATTTTTATATGGAAAATATACTTACGAAGCTGTTTCAACTTATTAATTAACACTAACCCTAGATCCGTTCCCTTAAAAAATGAATCAATACTTTTTTTTACTCGAGCTCCATTAAGATCATGTACTATTTACATCCCAACCCCCGACCTCAAAAAGGAGGGTTCTAGTGAAACAGAACAAACGATGTCGAGCCAAGAGCACCCTCATTCCTATCTAATTAATATAAAAAGAAAATGATGGATGTAAGAATCCACAGACGACCATATCCCTCAAGTCGCACGTTGCTTTTTACCACATCGTTTTAAACGAAGTTTTACCATAACATTTCCTAGTAGGTTGCTGTAAACAGTATGTAATTGATTCCATTATGGACTCATGAATAATCATTGGTTCGTTCGGTACATAGTAATCCATACTTTTATGAATGGGTAATTTCTCAAGAAGTATCAGCACGAATTAAATTTAACCCCATATAATATATATAATAAGTAATATATAGAAATATAATAAATAACACAAATAAGTTTTTTTTTAATCTGCATCTTGAGGTGACTTGCTAAAATAGATTCACCAATTTCACACTTCTTCGAGTACCAAGGACTCATAAGACATTATTAAAAATATTTAATTGATTGAAAAATTTCCTATTTCACTATCATTACATTATTTGAATAAGGCTTTACAGTAAAAATCGCATTTTGATAATAATAGAGAAAAATTCATATTCGGATTAAATCATAAAAAAAATGTAAATTCTTTTTGTTTTTCACGAGGTGGTGGATAAAGACTGATAGAATAGAGGCTTTGTGTTGTTATTCTTTTTGATAAATCATAATTAAAAGAGGATCCCCATACCTATCAGGTAGACTAAACAAATATCTTTGAAAGTAATTAGAAACATTCTATGTTAAAGGGTAAAGTTAAATATTTAAAATTTAGGGATAACAAATCTATTGTCACAAAACTCAATTGAAATAAAATAAAGTTTTCAATGAATCAATGAAATAGAAGAAATAGAACGATAACAATACATATATATATAAGCCTTCGCTCCCTTTCTGCGTAGTTTATTTGACTTGGAGTCAATAATCCAGCTGCAATTATTTCCTAAGGAAAAGCGACTAAGATGTATGAATGCGCTTTGTCTCAATTGGTACATATCATATATTTACAATTTTTCATAAAAGAAAACACAAAATACTTAAAAACGGGGTTCAAAGAAAAGACATATGTTACGTATGTAACTTGATTTTTTTTAATGAAATTCAGACAGCCGCGTATATTGAAATTGGTATTTTACATTGACGTTTAACTCCTATCTACTGCGTCAATTCTATGAAGATGATGAATCCTAAATAAAAAAAGAATCCTATTAGAGTGTTCCAGACTATTACTATTTTATATAAATGTAAATTAAAACAAGTACAGATTAAATCATGGTTCGTATTTTTATTTTATGAAGAACTAACTTATTAAATAGAAATATGATTTAATCTATGCTCCCATCTTACCTCTTACCTGTATACAAATAGATTCAATTACATCTGTGTGTTATTTGAACACGATTCGATTTTTGATTTTTGAAAAAGATATAATTCATATAAGAATCAATCATTATAGGAAAGCAAAATCAGATTATAACCAATCTTATTCTACTTCTACTCTTAAAAAAAAAATAAGGTTGTTTAAAAAAGGGCAATCTTTCTTTTATTCTGATATAAAATAGAAAATCTATATTCTGATATGATATATATAATATAATAGGTATGCTCTGGGACGGAAGGATTCGAACCTCCGAATACCGGGACCAAAACCCGTTGCCTTACCACTTGGCCACGCCCCATTTTTGATTTCTATTCGACATTAATAAAGACTAATATTGATAGTAGTTTTTCGTCAATTCTAGTCCAAATCTATATAGAATAGATTAGAGTGTTGCTAGGATTTTGAGACATTTAGATAGAGAATTAAACGACATTTATTGATCATTACATACAATTCAATTAAGATATTGTATGAAAGTATGGTTTTGTCTATTCTCTTTTGATTTGAGAATTGAAGGATTTTTGATTGGGTTAATTCAAAAAAAAAAAATAAGATTATAATAACTCATATTAAGAACTCATCATATTAATAACTCAATCAAAATAAATACAATTATCTTCAAGAACAAAGAAAAAAATGTTTGTTATGCTTAATATCTTTAGTTTGATCTGTATTTGTCTTAATTCTGCTCTTTCTTCAAGTAGTTTTTTCTTCTCAAAATTGCCCGAGGCTTATGCTTTTTTGAATCCAATCGTAGATTTTATGCCAGTAATACCTTTGCTCTTTTTTCTCTTAGCTTTTGTTTGGCAAGCTGCTGTAAGTTTTCGATGAGATCTTTAATACGGTCCTAGAAAAATTCATGATTTATTCTTAAAAAAAAATTCTAACAATTCATAAGATCAGATAAGTCTTATAGTATAACCCTTCGATTCAAATAATGAAATTCTTGGATCGCCACAATAAGTCTGGGCTCCCCCCAGTTCCTCATTCGGATCCTTTTTTATAGTGAAAGAACCTAGTAGATTCCTCCGCAATATCTAATTGCGGGTATGAAAAAGCTTTTGGTAATGAAAGACTTGACCCTTATTACAAATGAATTTCTGAAAATTCTTTTTTATTTCTATAGATTTAGAAAAAAAATTTCGTGGTGTCAAAATAAGGTATGTGGTATAAAAATGGAGAATCTATTATCTTTTTTTCCAAAAAAAATGATCTTGGAGATTGTGTAATGCTTACTCTTAAACTATTTGTTTACACAGTAGTGGTATTCTTTGTTTCTCTCTTTATCTTCGGATTCCTATCTAATGATCCAGGACGGAATCCTGGACGTGAAGAGTGAAGAATAAAAAATAACAATAAAGTTTCTGTTTTCCTTGCTTGATTTTAAAATGTTCTTAGGATTTTATTTATTCCACATTTTTAACTATTAATTAAAATGAAATAAAAAAAAAGACTCGTTGAAAGAGAAATTGAAAGATAAAGAAAAAATACCAAGTCATTGACTAAAGCGGAAAGAGAGGGATTCGAACCCTCGGTACGAAAAACCCGTACAACGGATTAGCAATCCGACGCTTTAGTCCACTCAGCCATCTCCCCAAATTGAAAGAAAAAGGATAATTACTAGATTATATTACACAAAAACAGTAAGGCTTGAAAAAGGGCCCTCTCTTTATACCTCTTTATTATTCAGTATATATCTATTATATAGATATCTAATTATAGAGACATAGAAAAATAGAAAAAAAAATATAGAAAATAAAAATCAGTGATTTCATTTAGGTAAAGTAAGGGCTCGAAATCGATATCTCAACTCCACTATTCCAATGAATATAAATTTAGATATATAACCACCTAATGCCCCAAGAATATTATATATTATATAAACTATAAACTATAAATTATATAGAAATTATATAGCAATGAATTTCTTATATAAAAAAATTATAGAATTAATAAATAGTAAATAGAAAGTAATAATAAATATATAAATTAAAATTAAATAAATAATAAAAAAAGAGTACCTCTTTGCTTTCGTCTGCAAGATCCTTTTTTACTTTTACTTCCACAGCCCGGCCCCCGGGCCTGACCGGGCCGGGTCTTTCGTTTTTGTTCCAATGAATCATAGAAAAAAATGATTTATTTGATTTGAAAAAAAAAAAAATGATTAATGATTTGTTTCAAGAACAATCATAATAAAGGCAATTTCTATTCCTATCATACAGAATAGAATAGAATCCGAGTGTCATTTCTTAATTATTTTATTCTTTCTTTTTTTTTTTTTATTTTTATTCCAGTAAAGTAAATGGAATAAAAATAAAAAAGAATAGAACCATATATTCTTGCACAATTTATGTTATGGCATACGCCTTTTTTTTATCGAGACGTATCCATCTCATTTAAATAACTAAAAAAGCGTGTTTTTTTAGTTATTTAAATAAATCCTCTTTCCCCAATCTCATTAGTCTCCTTGGCCAAAGCATGTCAACGCTCTAATTTTCATGATTCTTTTCTGATCCTATCGTCTTAATTATGACCCATTTTTTTGTTCGACAAAAGATCCATTTATATACAATAATCACATTGTAGCGGGTATAGTTTAGTGGTAAAAGTGCGATTCGTTCTATTAATCCCTTAAATGGTTAAGGGGTCCTTCGGTTTAATTAATATTCCGATCAAAAACTTTATTTCTTAAAAGGATTTAATCCTTTACCTCTCAATGAAAGATTCGAGGAAGAATAGACATTCTCGTGATTTGTATCCAAAAGAGTCAATTAGAAATTGGAAAAAACAAAATTGGATTATGAAATTACGAAACATAATTGGTTTTTGAATTGGATCAATATTTCCAATTGAATAAGTATGAGTAAAGGGTCCATGGATAAATAGAGAAGGGAGTATTTCTAATCGTAACTAAATCTTCAATTTATGATTTGTTTAAAAGAGATTGAAGCAAAACAGCTATTAACTAATGGCTTTGGTTTACTAGAGACATCGACATATTATATTGTTTTAGCTCGGTGGAAACAAAATCCTTTTCCTAAGGATTCTTTCAAATAGAAATAGAGAACGAAGTAACTAGAAGGGTGGTTCTAACCCCCCCTGTTCTATAGGGATCATCTATAAAGCGGGTTTTGTTTTGAATGCATTCAAACAGAAAAGCTGACATAGATGCTATGGGCCGAAATTTATTTTCTTTTTTTTGTAATTTAGTTCACATCTGACATATGTGAAATTTGTCCATCTTTCATAAAGGAGCCGAATGAAACCAAAGTTTCACGTTCGGTTTTGAATTAGAGACGTTAAAAACGATGACTCAACGTCGACTATAACCCCTAGCCTTCCAAGCTAACGATGCGGGTTCGATTCCCGCTACCCGCTTATATCTCTATATTATATATATTAATTTATTCTCTATATTTCTAAAATTCTATATTATATTTAGAATATGTTTAATAGTAAAAGTTATAGTTTTTATCTATTATAAAATATTATATTATTTAAATTCTATATTAAATAATCTATAATATAGAGGATCTAATTATAATTATTCATGTAATGAATCTAATTTAATGTAATTATTAATATAATGATAATGAATGTATCATTGAATTGAATGCGCAATTCCTGGAATTCTCTCAATGGTCTTTTTTCTGACCAAGAGATGTGAAAACAAAACTAAGAAAAAAGCGTCCATTGTCTAATGGATAGGACAGAGGTCTTCTAAACCTTTAGTATAGGTTCAAATCCTATTGGACGCGACGGATTTCCATATATTTCTTTTCTACTAACTAGGTATTTTGAATGATTTGAACAAGAGACCCTTATACTTATTTATATATTTATATATTTATTCTTAATAATAATTTTTTATTACTATAAAATTATTAATATAAAAAATATATAATAAAATATTAGATTATAGAAATAATTATTTCTAAAAAATTAGAAAGTTATTTAAAGGAATTTCTTTATACCTGTTCCTGAAGTAGAAAGCGTTCCATTTGTTCTTGAATAGCGTCTTTCAAAAGGGCTTCTGCTTCCTCATTGAATATCTTGGTAGAAGATATGATTTCTTGGAACTGCGGTTTATTCGTTTTTAAATAAGTCCGTAACTCAACGAGAAATTTCTTTACCTGTCCAATTTCTAATGAATCAAGATAACCATTCGTTCCAGTATAAATAGTCATTACCTGTTCTTCCACCGTGAGAGGGGATGATTGAGATTGTTTGAGCAACTCGCGTAATCGTTGACCTCTTGCCAATTGATTCTGAGTAGCTTTATCGAGATCAGACGCGAATTGTGCAAAGGCTTCTAATTCTGCGAATTGTGCCAATTCTAATTTTAGTTTGCCGGCTACTTGTTTCATGGCTTTAATTTGAGCGGCAGATCCTACTCTGGAGACGGAAATCCCCACGTTAATGGCAGGTCTGATTCCAGCATTGAATAAATCGGCGGATAAGAAAATTTGGCCATCTGTAATTGAGATCACATTAGTAGGAATATAAGCTGAAACATCTCCCGATTGGGTCTCAACTATTGGTAAAGCAGTCATACTTCCTTCACCTAAACGCGAACCTGATTTAGCGGCTCTTTCCAAAAG